AACCATCCACTCATTTTTTGTTTCAAAAACCTCCCGTTGTGGAAATCCATCTATGGTAATAGACAGTAAAAACTCCATAGAGTTGGTCTTTTGAACCCGCTTCAAGCTATCATGACAATTCACGAATCTTGGGGTAAACAATCTCTCTTGCTTATGTTTACTTTTTTCACCATTTGATTCTTGTACATAGGAAATGAGACTCAACTTTTTTACTGCAAATTTAGAAGCCGTTTTCTTTCACTCATATAACTATCTGGTTTAGTTCATCAACTCAAATGCTGAAGAAAAATAAAAATATATATAGTCAATCAAATCTTTTTATCCTTGTTTCTAGAAAGAAAAGAATTTTGATAAATTTTAGGTCTCACCGAATCACACGTAGAGATATTGATAACACACATAGAGCTAATGGTATTTCATAACTAATTGATTGAGCAGCTGCCCGTAGACCACCTAAAAAGGAATATTTATTATTTGATCCATACCCCGACATAAGAAGTCCAACGGGAGCAATACTTGAAATGGCAATCCAAAAAAAAACACCAATACTAAGATCGGCTAGAACAAGGTGATCACCAAAAGGAATTACTGAATAACTTAGAAAGATAGATATTACTGCTATGGATGGTCCAATACTGAATAAACGAGTATCTCCTGTAGATGGAATAAGGTTCTCTTTCAAAAGTAGTTTTGTCCCATCTGCTAGAGCTTGAAGAATTCCTAAAGGGCCGGCATATTCAGGCCCGATACGTTGTTGTATTCCTGCAGATATTTCTCTTTCTAACCAAACAATTACTAGTACACCTATTGTGATTCCTAATACAAGAGTCACAATAGGGACAAGCATCCATATGATCCCATAGACTTCTTTTAAGGATTCTAATTTGGAAAAAGAATTGATAGTCTCTATTTCTGTTGTATCAATTATCATTTCAACGATCAACTTCTCCCATAATGATATCTATGCTACCTAGTATTGTCATAATATCAGCCAATTTCATTCTTTTAACTAACTGAGGAAGAATTTGCAAATTGATAAAACCTGGTGGGCGAATTTTCCATCTCCAAGGAAAAACGCTCTGGTCTCCTATCAGAAAAATCCCCAATTCTCCTTTTGGGGCTTCAACTCTCACATAAAGTTCTTGTTTCGACAATTCAAAAGTTGGAGAAGGCTTTTTACTAATAAACCGATATTCAAAATCATTCCATTCAGGATCTTTTAATCTGTCAAAACGTCGCATTTCTAAATTTTCGTAAGGCCCTCCTGGAATTCCTTCCAGAGCCTGTTGAATAATCTTTATGGATTCTGTCATTTCACCGATTCGTACTAAATAACGAGCTAATGAATCCCCTTCTCGTTGCCATTGAACCTGCCAATCAAATTCGTCGTAAGACTCATAATGATCAACTTTACGAAGATCCCATTCTATTCCGGAAGCTCGTAGCATTGGTCCCGATAAACCCCAATTTACTGCCTCGTCTCTCCCAATAATGCCTACGCCTTCAACTCGTTCTAAAAAAATAGGATTCCGGGTAATAAGTTTTTGATACTCAGCAACCCCTGTTAAAAAATAATCGCAAAAATCCAAACATTTATCTATCCAGCCATAGGGTAGATCGGCAGCCACTCCTCCAATACGAAAATAATTATGCATCATTCGCATACCGGTGGCAGCTTCGAATAGGTCATATATCAATTCTCTTTCTCGAAAAATATAGAAGAAAGGGGTCTGTGCACCAATATCCGCCATAAAAGGACCGAGCCATAACAAATGAGAAGCTATCCGACTCAACTCCAACATAATGACTCTGATATAGCTAGCCCTTTTAGGTACTTGAATATTGCCTAATTGTTCGGGTCCATTTATGGTTATTGCTTCTGTGAACATAGTAGCTAAATAATCCCAACGTGTTACATAAGGCAAATATTGTATAATTGTTCGGTTTTCCGCAATTTTCTCCATCCCTCTATGTAAATAACCCAATATTGGTTCGCAGTCGACAACATCTTCACCATCTAGAGTAACGATGAGTCGAAGAACACCGTGCATTGATGGGTGCTGAGGCCCCATATTGACTATCATGAGGTCTTTTCTTGTAGTTGGTGCAGTCATAAGTTTTTTAACGATTCATTCTTCCATGAATTACTGAAAGTGAAAAGAAGTTCATCAAAATTTAATCGAAACATATAAGTGAAAATGAAATAACTCTTCAAATTAATCAAATTAACGAGTTTTTGTCTCTCGAATCTCCAACTGATTAATTAATTCTTTATAACGTACTCTATTTTTTTTTGCCAAATAAGCTAGCAGTCGTTGACGTTTTCCCAAAATTTTCTTCAAACCTCTCTGAGATAAATAGTCTTTTTTGTGCAATTCTAAATGTGAAGTAAGTCTCCGTATCTTATTGGTGAAATTGAATACTTGAAATTCAACAGATCCTTTCTTTTCTTCTTGAAAAATAACTGAAATGACAGAATTTTTTACCATAAATGAATTTCCCCTTTCTTTATTTTACAGATATGGATTTTTTCTAATTTTATTGATCAGTAATAATAATGCCAGTAATTTGAACGTGGTATATAGACTTAATTTCTTTATGAACCTCTAATTTTAGCAATTCCAATAAATTAATCAAATTTAAAATTTGATTCAGATAGGAATCCAAAAAGGTGGTAGGTACGTTTTTTTCAGTCACAAAAGCGAATAATTGAAACCTAAAATCCTAAAATGAAGAAGATTCTGTTGATTCATTTCTAGATCTAATCAATACCTTATTTTATTGATTTAGTATTGTCTACTCGAATTAGATTCGAATGAGATGTAAAACAAGGCATGTTTGCATTTGTTTGCTTTCAGATACTCTATACGAGACAGGGTATATAGTACTATCAATTAATTTTCAATCGTGGATACATATGTATCCTTAAGATACTGAAACGGCTACCATTATTGGTATCAAACCAATAACGATTCATACAAGCTAAATCTTCTAATCGATAATTAGGCCAAAGAAAGAACTTAAATTTAATTAATTCATTTTTATCTTTATAAAGGGGTTTCCGTTCACCCAAAAATTGACTCCAGTTTTTTACATTGGTTTCGTTGCAAAATACTGAATTTCTATCGACGACATTCCAATTCAAAGAATTAAAAAAACTTCGAATTCTCAATTCTCTACGACGTCTAGACCATAAAATATTTTCAGGAACAAGCAAATCAAAATGAGTTTTTTCTGTATTTATTCTTTGAGTTTGAGGTTGCAGAATGAATTCGTCAAAATTCTTTTTATCAACATATCTTTGTTCTCGGTATCTTTGATTAGTTTGGTGTTTACTTTTATGAACCAATGAAATACCTATGGTTTGATACATAATAAATTGTCCATTATGTTTTACAGACAACCGAATAGGTTCGATAATCAATACCCCCTTCTTCATCAAGTCTGTAAGAGGTAAATTTGCCTGAATCAGCATTATATCCAAACTCATTTCTCTCCTTTGAATTGACGATATAGTAATTTTGGTTGGATTTATCAGTCGAAGCAGGAGACAATATACCTTGATATTTTCGAGCATTCTTTTATTCAAAGCATCGTTCCATCTCAATTGAAAAAGCAAATAACGTTTCAAGAACAAATCTAGTTCTGCTTCCGTGTTGCTTTTGTATTGTTTTTTATTTTGACCCTTTTTTGTGTCTGATTCCACGTAATCTTTTTCAAGATCGGTTTGATGTTTTGAAAAAACAGGGCTCAGATTTCCTTTGTTTTCTATATCTGATCCACGCTCTCTTTGACTTGGGGGTTCTTTTGTTTCTTGACTTCGATTCTTTATTTTTTTATTTGATGGTAGAAAAAAGTTTTGTTTTTGGTTTTTATTTTGAATAACATTTTCATTTGTATTCAAATTAAAAAGAAGGAATTTGCTTGGTATAATCCACGGTTTTATTTTATAGACATTATAAAGTAGTACAAATTCTGGGAAGAACCAAAATTCCAGATTCAATATGGGACGATTAAATATTTTTTCATTCATTCCCATCCAATCAAAAAAGACTTTTTTCGAATTTTTTTGATTTTTTTCTGGATTTTGATGAGTTGTAAGATAAAAAACCCCTTTTTTCTCAATTTTATCAATTATTTGATAATTATTAATACCAATTTTAGTATTTGGATTACTGTTGGTATCGATCTTAACCCAGGCTTCAATATCTCCTTTTTGTCTAAGAGAAAAATGGATAATTTTCCAATCAAAATATTTTCTATCGAGATTTCTTTCTATATCTAGAATATTGACCTTTCTTAGATAATTATTGATATGAAGATTGCCGGGCATATCAACAAAGTTGTGTTTGGACGTGTTGGAATTATACGAAATTTCTAAGTTCTTCTTTACTTGAAAGGGTAATCTAGAAAAAAATGAGTCACTTTTATTTTCATAATTAATTGATTTATATGCTAAAAGACCATATCTATAACATTTTTTAAAATTATCTTTTTGGTTTGATAATGAATAGAGTTCCGAATCATTTTCTTTTTTGTAATGAATTAATTGGTCTTTTTCATATGAATTCCATTTGTTTAAGTTTCTATTTTTATTTTGAGCCATACAACTTTGATTAACCTTAGTTCGCCATTTTTTTGGCATTAATCTAGACCATCTAATCTGAGATAAATCGTATTGATAATGCCATCTTAACCAGTTTTTCCATTGATTGATTCTATAACTCTGAAGTTTCTTATGTTTTAATTCCGAATGGAATATTCCTAGTGTTTTAAAATAGTCCTTTATTTTAGTCTTAAGGAAGCAAGACGTTGTGTTATATTGAAGAACAGATCTAAATTTAGACAAATTAATAACTTGGGTTTGTGATAATTTGTAAAATACATATGCTTGTGACAAGTAGGATAAATCACAAAAAATATGTGAATTTTTCTTACTAATATTATAAAGTGACTTTTTTATAGTCGAAATAAAGATAAAGTGAATTTTTTTTTTATTA